TAAATATCCGACGAGGTAGAATCATCTTGATAGAGATAACAGGTCCATTCTATGTATTATCAATAGGATCAATTATAACAAGTCACACACTCATATTCCGGAAATACCGAAACAAATAAATTCCACGGTCGAACTACCAGAATAGAATGGTCTAGAAATCCAAGTCTAAAGTAATTTTTTCTTTGATTGAAAGACTAGGACTTCATAGTTCTTATAAACCTAACTCATTGAAATTCCATCCAGTAAAACGGAAGAATTATAAATTTCCAAAATAATAGATAGGAATATCGCAAATAGAGCCATTGCGACCCCCATAAGTGGTGTAGTCCCCCATCCCGGAGCTACTTTACCATATTCCGAATTCAATGGTTTCAATAAATCCCCTACAGTAGTTCGTCTTGGCCCAGATCTAGAACTATCCTCAACGGTTTGTGTAGCCATAAATCCTATTTAATGATTGGTTGAGATCTGTTGACTTTGTATACTATTCCGTTGTAGTTGTAAATAAACGATCTTATCGTAGATCCATTGTGATCTTGAAATTATCTAAAAATGGAAACAGCAACCCTAGTCGCCATCTCCATATCTGGTTTACTTGTAAGCTTTACTGGGTACGCCTTATATACCGCTTTTGGGCAACCCTCTCAACAACTAAGAGATCCATTCGAAGAACACGGGGACTAGTTGAAGTAATGAGCCTCCCAATATGGGAGGCTCATTACTTCAATTAAATTATTTCGAAAGGTTATTTCATTTTTTTAGTCGGAACCTTAGGTGGTTCTCGAAAAAAGATAGCGAAAAAAATTATCCCTAAAGTCGAGACTAAAAGGAATGTATAAACCAATGCTTCCATGGATTCGATCGTGGTTTACAATTATAGCTTCCACACCTATTCATTTGGGATCATTTACCATATCATATAAAGAAAGAAAAAAAGTCAAAGAAAAGATGGTGATTCAAGTCAAGATTTCTCTGATACCCAATGTCAAATAAAAAAAAATAGAGACGAAAGATACCACAACAATGTCGTATCAGACTACTTGTCTCCTTGTAGTTGGATCTCCAAGTTTTTGGAATGCTCCAAATTCCACTTGAGCATCCAAATCTGGATCAATACCAGCAAAAACATCTCTGAACAAGGTTCTAGCGCCATGCCAAATGTGTCCGAAAAAGAAGAGCAAAGCAAACGTAGCATGCCCAAAAGTGAACCAACCCCTTGGACTGCTACGAAAAACACCATCGGATTTCAAAGTAGCCCGATCTAATTCAAAAATTTCACCTAATTGGGCACGTCTAGCATATTTTTTCACAGTAGCAGGATCAGAATAACTTACTCCATTAAGTTCGCCACCATAGAACTCAACAGTAACACCTACTTGTTCAACACTATACTTTGATTCTGCCCTTCTAAAAGGAACATCAGCTCTCACAATTCCGTCTTCATCTACCAAAACTACCGGAAATGTTTCAAAAAAAGTAGGCATACGACGTACAAAAAGCTCGCGCCCTTCTTTATCTCTAAAGACGGGGTGTCCTAACCATCCAACAGCAATTCCATCCCCATTGTCCATTGAGCCTGCTCTGAATAATCCCCCCTTTGCCGGATTATTACCAATATAATCATAAAAAGCTAATTTTTCGGGAATTTTAGACCAAGCTTCCGATAAACTAAGATTTTCGGCTAGCCCGGCACTAACTCTTCGATATATTTCTTGCTGAAAGTATCCCTGATCCCACTGATAACGAGTAGGACCAAATAATTCGATTGGGGTAGTTGCTGAACCATACCACATAGTTCCAGCAACAACAAAAGCTGCAAAAAAAACAGCAGCGATACTACTGGAAAGTACAGTTTCAATATTGCCCATACGTAATCCTTTGTATAGACGTTGAGGCGGACGAACACTAAGATGGAATAGGCCTGCTAATATGCCCAATGTACCCGCTGCAATATGATGAGAGGCTATTCCTCCCGGAACAAAAGGATCAAAACCTTCCGCGCCCCACGCTGGATTTACAGATTGTACTTTTCCAGTTAGTCCATAAGGATCGGACACCCATATTCCAGGACCATACAAACCTGTTACATGAAATGCGCCAAAGCCGAAGCAAGCTACCCCTGAGAGAAATAAATGAATTCCAAAGATCTTGGGCAAATCCAAAGAAGGTTTTCCCGTACGTTCATCACAGAATATTTCTAGGTCCCAATATACCCAATGCCAGATAGCTGCCAAGAAGCACAAACCGGAAAACACTATGTGTGCCCCTGCCACACCTTCATAACTCCAAATGCCCGGATTTGTTATAGTTCCTCCTGAAATACTCCAACCGCCCCACGAATTGGTTATTCCTAAACGAGTCATGAAGGGTATAACGAACATACCTTGTCTCCACATCGGATCAAGAACGGGATCAGAGGGATCAAAAACCGCTAATTCATATAAAGCCATCGAACCAGCCCAACCAGAAACTAGAGCTGTATGCATTATATGAACAGAAAGCAATCGACCGGGATCATTCAATACGACAGTATGAACACGATACCAAGGTAAACCCATGGAAATACCTCTTTATCAAAGAAAAATAGACACTATGCCACTTTATTTTATCGCATTGGAAAAGACTATATATACTAACCATGTACCTAACCTTTTCAGTAGATTCCGTATCAGAAAGGATTAATATTTATTCCATTCCATTGAAAATAACGTGAAAATAACGGAACAATTTTGTTCGTAAGAACAAAGAGAAGCAGATCTATTCTATACCCGATAAGTACCAATACGCAATGGGAGGATTGGTCCCATTTTTGGGGAACGAATGGATAGATACTTGTTTATCATTCGAAGGATCGATTTCTTCGTTCAAATTTTTTCTTTATTCATTCTGTCTTACTCTATAAACTTTCCAATCTATGTATCAAATAGAATAAAGAGAAAAAAGGGATGAAGACAATAAACCATTGATTGTTACGTTTCCATATTAAAGTGAAGTATAGTACTAAATTTTTTTCTTTAATTTAATGCCCATTGGTGTTCCAAAAGTACCTTTTCGGAGTCCTGGAGAGGAAGATGCGGTTTGGGTTGACGTATAGTGCGACTTGTCAGACATATTGGGTCATATGGGATTTACCCGTTCTCTCCCCTGATCGAGATATCCTCTGTTTCGCCCAAGAGATATTGTATTGAGTGAGGCATCAATCAATCATTCGGAGCGTGAAGTGCAATTAGATCAATTTATTTTATATTGGGGATCAATATTATCAATTTAGAAGAATTTATGGTTTACTTGGACTGATAAAATAAAGTATCCAGGCTCCGTTCAGAAAATACCAAATCGATAACAAATTGTTAATATAATATATGTATGATTACCACTTGTATCATAAATGATTCTTATACCTACTATTACTTTATACCTACTATTACTATAGTAGTGATAGTAGTGATCCCAAATTGCCGACCAACGGAATAGTATGATGAATACATCAAATAGTTTTGGGAAAGCAAGACACGAAATTAACAAAAAAAAGAAGTCATAACAAAAAAATGGTACTGAGACCATTTGTCCTATATGTGCAAATAGAATTCGGACAGATCTTTTCCCGGAGTAGACCATGAACCTAAAAGAATTGAAAGGGCCCATTCAGGAACAAGACAATGACATCGTGATTTTAATATCGATGAAACAATACATCAATGATAGGTTAGTTTAATAAGTTCAGTAATCTCTCTTTTTTTTTTTAGAGGGAAGGGAGCCTAAACTCATCTCGTTTTTTTTAATAGAAGACCTTTCATTAAGAAAACCTGTTACATAAAAAAAAAAGAAATAAAACTGGAATCGACACATTGATTCTTTTTTTTTCTTTTTCGCAATTTTTTTTGAACCGTATGTATCCAAAGGTGCACGTACGGTTCCTAAGGGATGCAATTTTGTCCTAATCAACCGACTTTATCGAGAAAGATTACTTTTTTTAGGCCAAGGGGTTGATAGCGAGATCTCGAATCAACTTGTTGGTCTCATGGTATATCTCAGTATAGAAGATGGTACTAGGGATCTTTATTTGTTTATAAACTCTCCCGGCGGATGGGTAATACCAGGAATAGCCATTTATGATACTATGCAATTTGTGTCACCTACTGTGCATACGATATGCATGGGATTAGCCGCGTCAATGGGATCTTTTCTTCTGGTCGGAGGAGAAATTACCAAACGTCTAGCATTCCCTCACGCTTGGCGCCAATGAGTTTTTATTTGATTGAAAAAAAAAGAAGACTATGCCTTCGCCACATTGATTATAAAATAAAATTATAAGTAATAATAGCATGGCACTTCGGGTTCGATATGAACAAACCATTATTGTTTTTTCATAACATGAGATTTTGTATCGAGATAGTAGTATGAAATAAAGGTTATTTCCGATTTGACTTATGTGTCGGGAGTACATTTCAGCGTCACAAACCATTTTTCTTCCACACCAGAAGTCTCTTTCTGATACTTATGCTATGAAAGAAAGAGTACGAAAAAAAAAAGATCATTTTTTACTTATTTGATCGTATCAAAAAGAAACTTTGGGATTGCTAAATCACAGACGAGATAAATATATAAAGTAACAGAACCATCATAGTATTCTTTTTTACTTTTATGAAAGGAAGGGTGGTAAATGGATCATTCAACGATCTGGATTAGATGGATTCTATTTCTTTCTTCGATAGAATAGAAGAGAAGAAAAAGTAAATTCCATTGCGGAGCCGTATGCAATGAACAAAAGATGCCTGTACGGTTATTCAATTCTATTTGATTTTTTTCTTGTTATTTTTTTATCCCCTATTTTAGTTTAGCCCAATCATGCGAGATAGAAGAACCGTTCATGATGTTATATCAATATCATCAGGGTTATGATTCACCAACCTGCTAGTTCTTTTTATGAGGCACAAGCAGGGGAATTTATCCTGGAAGCGGAAGAACTACTGAAACTTCGCGAAACCCTAACAAAGGTT